ATAATGAATAACCGGATCCTTGAACAACCTTAGCTTGGTTTGAATAGAAAACACGTCTACAAGAAGTGGTTTTTTTTTTTCATAGAAGTGGATTCGCTCAAAAAAGACTCCAAAAGAGGTTGATGGTAAATGCACCGATTGGTTACGAAGAAAACCGAGAATGAATTCGGATTCGTAGACATGATAATTATACAGGAACAACAAAGATTTCGGATTCCTTTTAAAGTTTAAAAAACTGGAAATAGGTTTCTTTCGTGGAATAAGGCTATTCCAATTATCATACTTATAAAGAAAGAATCGTACTAAATGTAACGAAGAAGCATCTTTCACCCAGTAGCGTAGGGTTTGAATCAATATCTCGAGATGAATAGGAATGGTTATTTCTATATCTGACACAGAAGTTAAATGTATAAAGTGATCTTCTAAAAACGGAAATAAGGAATGAATTGAACGTAAATTCTGAAATTTTACTATTTTTTTCCTTGCAAAAGAGGATTCTCGTCGTAGAGAAAAAAAAAATTCTATAATTACTGAAAAAGCTTTTGATAGCATTTGAGAATACAAATTCTTGTTGTGCCCCAAAAATTCATTTTTGTTCGAACCATTAGTAAAAAAATAAAAATGCTTCTGTTGATACATTCGATTAATTAAACGTTTAAGAAGTAGAAAACTCCATTTTTTGTCATAATACACATTTTCCAACAAAACGGATCTATGATCATGAGCAAATGAAGAAATATACTCTTGAAAAATAAGTGGATATAGGAAGTCATGTTGACGAGACTTAGCAAGTTCTAAATATCCTTTAACTTCGTCCATTTCAAATGGAACTTCGATTTAAATAAAAGATAATGGATTTCGTGGATTATCAAATGATACATAGTGCGATACAGTCAAAACAAGATATTAGAGGAAAAGAATACCCCGGAAACTGATTAACGGACTCTCTATGCTCTCTTTTCCCTATAAAAAATAAGAATTCATTCTATTTTATATTATAGGAGAAGAAGATGATTAGAAATCCTTTATTTTTTCAACTTAATCGCTCTTTTGATTTTGGAAAATGAATACTTATCAATCTACGGCTTCTTTTACACAGTCATCTCCACTCTAAAAGGTAGAATAGTTAGGATTTTTTTTTAATGGATAATCCCGTCATGGAAGAAGCCTTTCCCGTAGCAGGCACTAATATATTTTTAACGTATAATTATATCGGGTATTCATTCAAATTACGAACATAAGCGCGTGGTTTTTTGTTTCCCTAAAATTGGAGCCAAAAGGATCTATCCATTTATTCACCTGACCCAACTTTCAATTCATTTTTTTGCTCCAAGAATTCAAATCAGGATCAAGTTTTGTAGAATTAAATCTTCTCCGAATTCTCTATTGATACGACATGCTATTTTTTCCAGTCATTCCCATTTAGGATCAGTCGTGGTCATACAAACTCTACCGACGGTACGGACGAATCCCTTGCTTCATACAGATATGTAAAAGATCCTAGTCGCACTTAAAAGCCGAGTACTCTACCGTTGAGTTAGCAACCCCCAGCCAAAAAGGAAAGTCTAGAAATCCAATCAAAACCAAACTAAAGATTGCATGACACAATCAAAACATTGAATTAAAAACGAATAAAAAATGAAGGAAAGAAAAACAAGAATCTATGGAACAAAGATACATAGATCTTTTTCTTTTTAGTCACGATCTAATTCTATTTGTTCGATAGACTGTTGTCAAGATAAATGTTCAGAAAAGAATACAATACAAAAAGGGCACCGAATTTCATTCTAAATTACTAAGAAAAAAAGAAGAACTTGTGTTGGATTGGCACTACATGGATTATCTACATAGATAAATATAGATAAATAAAAACGAAATGGAAATAGCAAAGATGAAAAAAGAAAAATATACTGGGATTAATTAATCAATAAAATAAGAAGTTGACAAAGCAAGTTTAATCTCGTCTTTTAGAACGCCAACCAAAACCATCCAATTAAAGTTACAGGGAATATCCCAATTTTGGATTTATAGATCCAAGTTCGTCATCTATTCTATTCATTTGAAGATTTTTCTATCAAAACATATACATACAAGGTATTTTCTTTCTTATCATGTGATTTTAGAGGAACAAAAAAAATGGGTTCTGACTAGAGTAAGAATAAGAAAGCAAATAGATCCGAGTCAGACCCACACTCTTTTTTTCTATTATTTCTTTAATTTCGATTGATTAAGAAAGAGTTCCCTAAATACATCCGCCTTCTTTGAAATATCATGAACAGTTCCTGTCGGTTGAGCCCCCTTTTCAAGGAAATAGAGAAGAGCAGGAACGTTTAACTGAGTTTGATTCCTTATCGGATCATAAAAACCCACTTTACGAAGATCTCTTCCTTCTCGTCGGGCTCGAACATCAATTGCAACAATTCGATAAACAGCTCATTGGGATAGATATAAGACCCCCCCTAGAACCGTATAAGAAGTTTTCCCTTCGTACGGCTCAAGAAAAAATGATTCGAAATTATCGAATTTAATTTGAATGCCAAGTAGATCCCTAAAATCATTAAACAAATAGAATCAAAATAGCGCCCTTTCTTGTTTCGAAAAAAAAAAAAACAAAAAGGGTATTCGCCCTCATAACTCAAGTTAGATAACTCGCAAATAGTTCAAAAAATAACCTTAGGTTTTTTCGTTTTTGAGCGATCTCTAACCCCTTTCTGTCCCGTTTAGGAGTTTTTTATTCCTCTCTCTAGTTATTAACTAGTTATTAAAACAATTGAAAAAAGTCTTTCCTTGTTCCACGATCTTTTATCTTTGTTTTGAATCCTTAGGTTTAGGCATTACTTCGGTTATCCTTAATCATTTCAAAATGGCAGCAACATACCCTTTTTTTATGATTTCTTATATCAAAGAATCAAATCGGTTGAATGCTTGATTCCCACTTTCTCCACTTTGAATCAAAAGAGTTTTAACAATTCGAAAAACGGGTTTGAAACGTGCTCGAATTTGATCCTTTTGATTTGAAGATACACTTACGAAGTTGTTCCAACTTATTCATTGGCACTCACCCTAGATCCCTGCCCCTGAGAAATCAATCAATACTTTATACTCGAGCTCCATCATATTATGGACTATTTAAATTACAATCGAGAGTAATAAATAGAAGAGACCAAAAGATGTCGAGCCAAGGGCACTTTCATTGCTATCTAAAATGACGGATGTAATAAATCCACCGCTGATCATGTCCTTCAAATCGCACGTTGCTTTCTACCACATCGTTTCAAACGAAGTTTTACCATAACATCCTATAGTTTAGAAATGAAATCATGAATAGTCATTAGTTTGGACAGTAGTCCGTATATAGTCATTTATTTTACGTATATGTGGATGAGTGGCGAAATTCGTTTCTAAGAACGTCCGCACGACGAATTCAACTTATCTCCCCTATTTAACTTCCAAATTGTATTGTATAAAAATCGACTAGAAATAACATGAATAAAGGGGGTCTTTTTAACAAATACATAGTTTTCAGTACCGAGAATTAAGAGTAAATCATAGAAAATTTTGCAAATACATTTACTACTTCTCCATCATTGACTAAAGTAGTTTATCCTATCCTACGATAGAAAAATCCATCGTTCGTTCAGATTTTTCTACTTCAACTAACGATAGGTTAAGGAAAAAGGTTGACTAAAAAAAACACAAAAATTCCCGTTTTTTATGAAGTGAAAAAAAGCGATATCTAGGGAAAATTTTTCTTCCTTATTGCTTTATCTGATTAACGCAAACGCAATAGTAATCGAACGAGTAAATTATTTTCGTATCGATTTGCTAAATTAAACAAGCGTCACCTTAATTCTTTAATTATGTATGGATTAACTATTTCAATTAAACCATTGTTACTGAAATAGAACAATCCATGGAAGTCCCCACTTGAAAGTAAATTTTCAAAAATCTTTCCATAAAGTGACTCGAATATATGAATAACCTCTTCTCAAAATTGTTATCTGGATTTACAATTATTAATTCATTTTTGGAATTCGAGCAAAAATGGAAATACCTAAAAAAGAGGGTTCAAAGGAAAAGGTCATCTGTTACGGATGTAATTTACTTGATCGTTTATTAATGAGATTTAGCGAACATAGAAAGGTATTAAAATGGATACTTTTCGTTATGGATATCATGAAGCCTAAATAAAAAGCAGATCTTTTGCTGATTTCTGAAATGCAATATGTGAGCTAGCCTAGGTAGAAAGTATAAAAAAGGATTCGGATTCAGTTTCTTGTTATTAGTTTTTATTTTACCCGCCTAGAGTCTTGTCTGAAGAGACGTAATACCCTTGAATGAAGTCAATTACTAAATATCTTTTGTTTAGAATTGAGCATTTTTTACTACTTAACTAATTAGAAGTAATTACCTTCACTATGAATATGAAATTCCTACGATGAAAGGGTTGTACGACTTCTTTTTTTTATTCAAACTAGTGGGATCTATCTTCGTTATCCCTGCCCGAATAAAATATATATATATGTGTTTCAATTGAGTTTATAAAAAAGATCTGGTTCAGAAAAAAATTAGTAGTAGTAAAAAATCATAAAGAAGAATCAACGTCTATCCAATAGGCTAGCCTTTGAAAAGAAATATATATTTCTTTATTTATTCGCATATAATCCATATCCTCTGGGACGGAAGGATTCGAACCTCCGGATAGCGGGACCAAAACCCGTTGCCTTACCACTTGGCCACGCCCCACTTCGATTTATATTCTTCCCTAATAAACATTACTATTCGTAGTAGTTGTTCGTCAATTCCATCCAAAATTTCTGATAATTTTGAACAGGCATCAATATTCAATATATAATTATATCGCTATAGAATTATATAAAAATGGATTGATCATTACATCGAATTTAATTAAGATATAAACTATTGTATGAAATTAGAATTTCTTCTATTTTGAATTGAAAATAGAAGGATTTTTGGTTGGGTAAGTTCAAAGGAAAAGAAGGGGTTTTTAGTCTATTTTTATTTTACTTTCTTCACTTTCCCTTCTATCAATAACTCAATCAAAAAGCAATTATCTCCAAGAACAATAAATGTTATGCTTAATATCTTCAGTTTGAGTGGTATCTATCTTAATTCTGACCTTTATTCGATTCATTTTTTATTTGCCAAATTACCTGAGGCGTACGCCTTTTTAAATCCGATTGTCGATCTTATGCCAATTATACCTCTATTATTTTTTCTCTTAGCCTTTGTTCGGCAAGCTGCTGTAAGCTTTCGCTGAGATATTTAATGCTGTTCGAAAAAAAACTATCTTAGAAAACTTCATGTTTTCTTCAAAAAAAATTCGAGTAATTGATAAGATCCGATAGGGCTGCTCTCTTGGTGCAGAAAAAGTTGCGCTAAATCTGCATCACCTCATTTCTTCATTAGTGGGTTACCCAACAATTTACTATAATTTTGTTTTGGAGATGAAAGACACTTTTGGTAATGAAAAAGTCTTCTTCCAAAATAAAAATATTAGAATTGAATTTTCAAAAATTCAGCTTTTTAAAACAACTTAATTTCTTAGTATCAAAAAAGTTAGGATATGTGGTATAAAAACTGCGAATCTATTCTCTTTTTACAAAAAAAAAAATGATATTGGAGATTGTGTAATGCTTACTCTCAAACTCTTCGTTTACACAGTAGTTATATTCTTTGTTTCTCTCTTCATCTTTGGATTCCTATCTAATGATCCAGGACGTAATCCTGGACGAGAAGAATAAAAAAATAGGAGAAGACTTTTTCCTTTCGTTTTCTTTATGATTTGCTTATAATTTTTTCTATTGACTCCTTTAACTAGGAATTTGACTATAAAAAAGGTTTATTTTCCGATAAATATTATATTAACGAAAATGAAAAGATAAATTCAACGAAAACGGAAAGAGAGGGATTCGAACCCTCGGTACGAATCGCTCGTACAACGGATTAGCAATCCGACGCTTTAGTCCACTCAGCCATCTCTCCAATTGAAAAAGAATAAGTACTATGTTACATTACTTAACATGTATAAGGTAAGGATTGAAAGGATTTTTTCTTCGTTATTTTTCCTTTATTATTATATAGATCTAAATATAAAGAACGTTTAAGCGAAATCCCACCCTTTTTTTTGATTAAAGTAAGAGTAAGGGCTTTGTGATTCCCACGGCCTGGCCGGGTTAGTACCGAGCCGGGCCTTTTTTTCTTTTCAAAATACTTTAGCCTAAACGGGACTATTAGTTTTTTTTACTAGATATAGTTGGAACTACTTCCTAAAATTTAAAGGCTCCTACCTTATTTTGTTTGATAAACGCTTTACGTGAAAAAAGGGAGTTCCGTTTTTTAATCGCGAATTCTTAGATCAGGTATTTAGTAGGTTATAACTGAAGTTCTTTTTTTCGAACCCTAATCGGTACAAACCCCTCCGGCAAAAAAAAGATCGACGATATAATTAGATTAATTTAATAATTAGAGTCACCTGACAAAAAGCAGGAACACTCTAAGTTTCATGATTTTTATGGATACCGTTAGAATTATTTGTTGTTCGACAAAAACCCATTTCTATACAATAATAGACATTGTAGCGGGTATAGTTTAGTGGTAAAAGTGAGATTCGTTATATGAATCCCCTAATAGTTAAGGGGTCCTTCGGTTTTCTTTGTATTCCGAACAAAAACTTCATTTCTTAAGAAAGATTTAACCCTTTACCTCGCAATGAAAAATTCGAGGACAAATCCACATTCTCGTGATTTTTATCCAAATTGAAATTTGGATTATGAAATTACGAAACAGAATCTTTTTTGAATTGGATCAATACTTCCAATTGAATGAGTATGAGTAAAGGATCCATGGATAAGGCAAGTAAAAAAATTTCTAATCGTAACTAAATCTTCTATTTTTTATTTGTCGAGGGAAAATGGAAGCAAAATAGCTATAAAATGATGTCTTTGGTTTACTATAGACATCAACATATTTGTTTAGCTCGGTAGAAAAGAAGACCTTTCCTCAGGATTCTCTCCACTAGAAATAGAGAACGAACTAACTAGAAAGATTTTTCGAATCTTCCTCTTATAGAGGGATCATCTATAAAGCGAGCCGTCTTGAATACATTCAAGATCGAAAAGATGACATAGATGTTATGGATCACATTTTGTTGCTTTTTTCGTTCCCAGCTTAGATCATATAATTTTTACATCTTCCATAAAGGAGCCGAATGAAACCAAAGTTTCATGTTCGGTTTTGAATTAGAGACGTTTAAAATCCTGAGTTGACGTCGACTATAACCCCTAGCCTTCCAAGCTACCGATGCGGGTTCGATTCCCGCTACCCGCCTTTTCGTTTTTTTCTATATTTTATTTACTTTATATATTCTAATATATTCTATTTTTATATTCTATATACTATATAATATATAAAGTAAATAAATATAGAAATAGAATGCAGAATGAATGCCTCATTGAATTGAATAGACACTTATCCTGA